TTCAATTCGATGTTCTTTAAGAGGAAGTTAGCATACAGGTGTGTCCTAAGGAAATCAATGGAGGATTTTGGTCCTATTGGAAATACTAATGGAAGTGAAAACCCCCTTATAGATAAAAACACTCATAGTTGGGAGGATAGTGAGAGCCCCTCTTGCGATAATATTGATCATTTATTCCATGTCATAGGCATTCCGAGTTTCCTCTCTGATGATACTTCTTTTTTAGTTCAAGACAGTGATGGTCACAATTATTCCATATATTTTGATATTGAAAATAATATTTTTGAGATTGACAATGAGCCCCTTCCCCTGTTTCGAGGTAAACTAGAAAAAGCACTTTCTAGATATAGTTTGAATAGTTACATTCTAAATTGCATTGACAATTATCTTGATATTGAAATCCTTATGAATAGTGACATTTATAGTTCTATTTTTAATGTAGACCAAAAGGCTATTAGATACATTGTTACTTACATTTGTTATGAAATGGATTCCCATGAAGAAAGCGATTCCCATATGCAACAAAATCCCAGTATAAGTATAAATTACAAGGATTTGTGGGTTCTATGCGAAAATTGTTATGAATTAAATTATAAGAGGTTTTTGAAGGAAAAATTGAATATTTGTGAACACTGTGGGTCTCATTTGAAAATGAGTAGTTCAGATAGAATTGAACTTTTGATTGATCCCGGCACTTGGGCTCCAATGGATGAGGACATGTTTTCTGTGGCCCTTGAATTTGATTCGGAGGAGGAGGATGCCTATGAAGATAAAAAAGATGGCGATGAGGACATTATTTCTGTGGCCCCTGAATTTGATTCGGCGCGGGCTCCAATGGGTGACGGAATGGCTTGTTTTGCGGGCCCCACTGATTCGAAGGAGGAGGGGTCTTATATCGATCGTATTGATTCTTATCAAAAAGAGACAGGGTTAAATGAGGCTGTTCAAACAGGCATAGGTCAATTAAATGGCATTCCCCTAGCAATTGGGGTTATGGAGTTTCAGTTCATGGGGGGGAGTATGGGATCCGTAGTAGGCGAGAAAATAACCCGTTTGATCGAATATGCTACTGATAAATCTCTACCTGTTATTATAGTGTGTGCTTCCGGGGGAGCCCGTATGCAAGAAGGGAGTTTGAGTTTGATGCAAATGGCAAAAATATCTTCCGCTTCATATAACTATCAATCAAATAAAAACGTATTATATGTATCGATCCTTACCTCTCCTACAACCGGTGGAGTGACCGCCAGCTTTGGTATGTTAGGGGATATCATTATTGCCGAACCTAATGCCTACATTGCATTTGCGGGTAAAAGAGTAATTGAAGAAACATTGAAAACCGAAATACCTGAAGGTTCACAAGAGACTGAGTATTTATTCGAGAAAGGCTTATTCGACCCAATCGTACCACGTAATCCTTTAAAAGGCGTTCTGAGTGAGTTGTTTCAACTTCATGGTTTCTTTCCGGTGAATCAAAATGAAAGTCAAAAAAAGGGGGATTTGTTATAGCCGCATATATATAATAGAAGAACTTCATCCAATTTAAAGGGGATCTCACACCACAAGACAGAGAACAATAACCGAGAAAAAAGGTCTAATTTCTAATTATGGAAACAACAAGTTGTTGTTCTTAACAATAAAACAACAATTCGTATATATGATATAACTAGAATAACCGAAACAGAGATCTATTCTATTCAATTAACCGCGGTCATCTTATTATATCCGAGTAATTGAACATGCATAAGAAAGATCCACCTTAATTTACAATTCCAAGAAGGCGGGTCTTTCTTATGCATACAGGCCCATTCAAATCCATAAGTATAAGTAAAGTAGATAAACAGGAATCAGAATTAACGGCAGTACATACAAGATAGAGATTTGAGATGTTAAGTTAAATACTTAATCTTATAAAGAAACCAAAAAAATCAAAAATGAAAACCTCACTGAAAAAAAAAAAAAATCTCGACTGAATCTTTCAGAAAGTCAAGGTATTTGTAAGAAAAAGCCTTTTTATTCTGAAAAGGCTGTATATCATCATTCATAACATAGATAAGGATACAAAACGTGCAGTTTTGTACTCATTCATTAGCCTTGTTGGCTTTCTTGTTCCGGCATTTTTAGTCCGATTTTTATTACGAAGGCTATAAAAGCCTTGGGAAAAAACCCTTCTTCTTTTTCTTTTTTTTATTTACTTTACATGATTTTTTATATCATGTAAATAAAAAAAAGAAAAAGAGGAAGAAGAAAAAAAAAGGACGAATCTTAAGTATATAAAGTATAGATAATGTACATAGTCTATGTACATTATCTATACTTTATATACTTAAGATCTCTTTACTTTATAAGATAAGAGGTTAAAATATTCAATCGAGGTATCTAGTCTATGGAAACTTTCAGCTTCCCTGCTTTTTTTGTACCTATCGTGGGCCTAGTATTTCCTGCAATTGCAATGGCTTCTTTATCTATTCATGTTCAAAAAAACAAGATTATCTAGCTCCAACGGGAGTAAAATATGAAAATGACTTTGTTTGAAAGACCCTATTATATTGTATAAAAGAAAAATAGTTCTATATAATTAGAATTATTCCTAATGATTCCAATTCTAATAGTGCTAGTTGGTGAAAGTTACTTTTTCGCTTGGGTTATTCTCTCAATTCCAATAAAATGCACCTGGATCTTGTATGAACTGGCGATCAGAACGTATATGGATAGAACTTATAACGGGGTCTCGGAAAACAAGTAATTTCCTTTGGGCCTGTATCCTTTTTTTAGGTTCATTAGGATTCCTATTGGTTGGAACTTCTAGTTATCTTGGTCGCAATCTGATATCCTTATTTCCGTCTCAGCAAATCCTTTTTTTTCCACAAGGGGTCGTGATGTCCTTCTATGGGATCGCGGGTCTCTTCGTTAGCTCCTATTTGTGGTGCGCTATTTGGTGGAATGTAGGTAGTGGTTATGAGCAATTCGATAGAAAAAAGGGAAAAGTTTGTATTTTTCGTTGGGGATTTCCTGGAAGAAATCGTCGCATTTTCTTTCGATTCCTTATGAGAGATATCCAATCGATTCGAATCGAAGTTATAGAGGGTCTTTATCCTCGTCGTGTACTTTATATGGAAATCAGAGGTCAGGGAGCCCTTCCGCTGACTCGTACTGATGAGAATTTGACTCCACGAGAAATTGAACAAAAAGCTGCTGAATTGGCCTATTTCTTGCGCGTACCTATTGAAGTATTTTGAAATGAACTGAAGCATTTTTCTCTGCATTGGGCAAGAGGCCCAGGAATCCAATCCTCTTTGTTTTTTTTTTGCTAGAGAGCTCCTCTTTCATAAAAATACAAGATTGAGTAGAGTCCAGCCAGGAAGTCGCTTCATTTCATTAAAAATTGACTGATTCAAAATGACAAAAAAGAAAACATTTGCCCCCTTTCCATATCTTGCATCTATAGTCTTTTTACCCTGGTGGATCTCTTTCTCATTTAACAAAAGTATAAAGTCTTGGGTTAGTAATTGGTGGACTACTAGTAAATCCGAAACTTTTTTGAATGATATTCAAGAAAAGAAGATTTTAGATAAATTCATAGAATTAGAAGAACTCTTTTTTTTGGACGAAATGATAAAGGAGTACCCGGAGACGCATATACAAAAGCTTCGTATAGGAATCCACGAAGAAACAATACAATTGGTTAAGATGCACAATGAGGGTCATATCCATACCATTTTGCATTTCTCGACAAATATAATAAGTTTTGCTATTTTAAGTGGTTATTCTATTCTGTGTAATGAAGAACTTGCCATTCTTAATTCTTGGGTTCGAGAATTTCTCTATAATTTAAGCGACACAATAAAAGCCTTTTCTATTCTTTTGTTAACTGATTTTTGTATTGGATTCCATTCGCCTCGTGGTTGGAAACTAATAATTTCTTTTGTCTACAAGGATTTTGGATTTTCTCATAATGATCAAATTCTATCTGTTCTTGTTTCTATTTTTCCAGTCATTCTAGATACCTTTTTTAAATATTGGATTTTCCATTATTTAAATCGTGTATCTCCCTCGCTTGTAGTGATTTATCATTCAATGAAAGACTAAAGAATGATTCACTAATATGAATCCAATGATAATCTTTCTTACTTCGTCCATAAACAAATCAGTCAAAATCTTAAGCACTCTTTTTCTTTTTATTCATCCAGGGGAGTATTCCTGTATTCCAGTAAAATAATAAAATAGTCTAATCGTGGATAGGAAACTATACTAGCAGCCTACCTAATTTATTGTATAAATGTATACATTTTTGGGATCAATGATTGGACCATGCAAAATAGAAATATCTTTTCTTGGGTAAAGGAGCAGATGACTCGATCCATGTCTCTATCGATCATGCTATTGATATATATAATAACTTGGGCATCGATTTCACATGCATATCCCATTTTTGCACAACAGAGTTATGAAAATCCACGAGAAGCAACCGGGCGTATTGTATGCGCCAATTGCCATTTAGCTAATAAGCCCGTGGATATTGAGGTTCCACAAGCAGTACTTCCTGATACTGTATTTGAAGCAGTTGTTAGAATCCCGTATGATATGCAACTGAAACAAGTTCTTTCTAATGGGAAAAAGGGGTCCTTGAATGTAGGGGCGGTTCTTATTTTACCGGATGGATTCGAACTAGCGCCTCCTGATCGTATTTCTCCCCAAATGAAAGAAAGGATGGGTAATCTGTCTTTTCAGATTTATCGCCCGACTCAAAAAAATATTCTTGTGATAGGACCTGTTCCTGGTCAGAAATATAGGGAAATCACCTTTCCTATTCTTTCACCGGACCCTGCTACTAAGAAAGATGTTTACTTCTTAAAATATCCTATATACGTTGGTGGGAACAGGGGAAGGGGGCAGATTTATCCCGATGGGAGTAAGAGTAACAATACAGTATATAATGCTACAACAGCAGGTATAGTAAGCAAAATAGTGCGTAAAGAAAAGGGGGGGTATGAAATAAA